TTATCATGTCGACAATCTCTTGTCAAGATAAATATTCCATGATGCAACATCTTATTTGTGCGATATGTTTGATTGGTATTGCTTATAAATGATATTCCATTTATAATCCGTCGATGCGACGAGTTCCATTTCTTTCTCTTTGTGATTATAAAAGACCTACTTAACTCAGTGGTTAGAGTATTGCTTTCATACGGCGGGAGTCATTGGTTCAAATCCAATAGTAGGTAGACCTTATTAGATATCAAAATCAATGGTATCTAATAAGTTTTTCTATCCATCTTGTTTTATTAATTTTTTATTTTTTCCATTCTTTTATATTTAATTTTTTTGTTTTTTGAATTCAAAAATTTTTCCTTGTATTTAGAATCCGATTCCACTTATGATTCTATTTATAAAATTAGAAAAATAAAAAATGGGGTGTATAAACAGAACTTCTGTTTATACAGAAGTTCCTTTGATGATTATTGATTATTCGGAAGGCACTAATTAGTTACGAAATCACAGTGATAGCCTCTACTCGGGCTCTAGCTCGTCTAAGAGCTAGATTTGCCTCAATTATTTGTCTCTTTCCTTCAGCTTTCCTTAAGCTAGCTTCTGCTATTTCAAGAGTTTGCTGAGCTTCTTGTGGATCAATGTCACTACCCTTCTCCGCATCATTTACTAAAATAGTAATCTCATTATTGCCTATTCTAGCAAAACCGCCCATCAGAGCCATCGTTAACCATTGTTCGTTAAGACGTATTCTCAAAATACCAATATCGACAGCCGTAGCAATAGGCGCGTGATTTGGTAATACGCCAATTTGTCCACTATTGGTAGATAAAATGATTTCTTTCACTTCTGAATCCCAAACAATTCGATTGGGAGTCAGTACACAAAGATTTAAGGTCATTTCTTCAAGTTGTTCTCCATTTCTAAAGTCGTAGCCTTCGCTGTAGCTTCATCAATGTTCCCGACCAAATAAAAGGCCTGTTCAGGGAGACTATCTAATTCTCCGGAAAGGATCAATTTAAACCCTCTAATTGTTTCTGCTAGACCGACGTATTTCCCCGGGGAACCCGTAAATACTTCTGCTACGAAAAAGGGTTGAGATAAGAAGCGCTCGATTTTTCGTGCTCTTGCTACAGTTAAGCGATCCTCTTCGGATAATTCGTCCAACCCAAGGATAGCTATAATGTCCTGAAGTTCTTTGTAACGTTGTAAAGTTTGTTTAACTCTTTGCGCAGTTTCATAATGTTCTTCACCAACAATCTGAGGTTGGAGCATAGTTGATGTTGAATCTAAAGGATCTACTGCTGGATAGATACCTTTAGCGGCTAATCCTCTTGATAGTACAGTAGTAGCATCTAAATGCGCAAATGTCGTGGCAGGAGCGGGGTCAGTCAAATCGTCCGCAGGTACATAAACAGCTTGAATGGAAGTTATGGATCCTTCTTTGGTAGAAGTAATTCTTTCTTGTAAAGAACCCATTTCGGTACTAAGGGTGGGTTGATAACCCACAGCGGAAGGCATTCTACCCAATAAAGCAGATACCTCTGATCCTGCTTGGACGAAACGGAAGATATTATCAATAAATAGAAGTACGTCTTGTTCATTAACATCCCGGAAATATTCCGCCATAGTTAGGGCAGTCAAACCAACTCTCATACGAGCTCCCGGTGGTTCATTCATCTGACCATAGACTAGAGCTACCTTCGATTCTGCAATATTTTCTTCATTAATTACTCCAGATTCTTTCATTTCCATGTAAAGATCATTTCCTTCACGAGTACGTTCCCCTACTCCGCCAAATACGGATACACCTCCATGAGCTTTCGCAATGTTGTTAATTAATTCCATAATTAGTACTGTTTTCCCCACCCCAGCTCCCCCGAAAAGTCCTATTTTTCCCCCACGCCGATAAGGGGCTAAAAGATCTACTACTTTAATTCCTGTTTCAAAAATGGATAATTTTGTATCTAATTGTATAAAGGCAGGGGCAGATCTATGAATAGGGGATGTTGTGCGAGTATCTACAGGACCTAAATCATCAACAGGTTCTCCAAGCACATTAAAAATTCGTCCTAGAGTCGCCCCGCCGACTGGAACACTTAGAGGAGCTCCCGTGTCAATCACTTCCATCCCTCTCATTAAACCATCTGTAGCACTCATAGCTACAGCTCGAACTCGATTATTTCCTAATAATTGCTGGACTTCACAAGTCACATTAATTTGTTGTCCAACAGCATCTCGCCCTTTAACTACCAAAGCGTTGTAAATATTTGGCATCTTGCCCGGTGGAAAGGCTACATCTAGCACCGGGCCAATGATTTGAGCGATCCGCCCCAGGGTCTTTTTTTCAAACGCAGAAACTCCAGGACCAGAAGTAGTAGGATTGATTCTCATAATAATAAATAAAAATAAAAAATATGTCGAATTTCTTTTTCAAAAAATTTTTAATCCAAAATAAATGTTCGATAGCAAGGTGATCGATTAATTCAATTCAATACGAAACGAACGG